ATTAAAGGAGGGGTTTTTGAGTGGTTGCAAAGCACAATAAGATCTCTAGTAAGGGGGAGTTTTCGATGGTGTCAACGTTGATTGGTAAGAACTAATCATAAAGATATTGGAACGTTGTATTTTATTTTTTCATTTTGAGCAGGGTTGATGGGAACAGGGTTTAGAATGATTATTCGGATAGAGTTAGCTATGCCTGGAAAGGGTTTGTTAGATACTCATATTTACAACTTAGTTGTTACTGCCCATGGGTTGGTAATAATTTTTTTTTTAGTAATGCCAATAATAATTGGTGGTTTTGGTAATTGGTTGGTGCCTCTTATGTTAGTGGTACCTGATATAGCTTTTCCGCGTATAAATAATGCTAGATTTTGGTTTTTACCTGTATCTATGATGCTTTTGTTGGGGTCTTCATATGTGGAGGATGGAGCAGGAACTGGATGGACGATTTACCCGCCTCTTTCTAGTTTGTTAGGTCACCCTGGCTGTGCTATAGACTATGTAATTTTATCCCTACATGTGGGAGGTGCTTCGTCTATTATAGCGTCTATTAATTTTCTTATTACTAGTGTGAGGATGCGAACTGGAGTGATAAATTTGCTTCGAACAAGAATGTTTGTGTGATGTATCGCTGTAACGTCCTTTTTATTAATTTTAGCTATACCAGTGTTAGCTGGCGCTTTAACTATACTTTTAACAGATCGTAATTTTAATACCAGGTTTTTTGATCCTACAGGAATAGGTGATCCTGTTTTATTTGTTCATTTGTTTTGGTTTTTTGGGCATCCTGAAGTTTATATTCTAATTTTACCAGCATTTGGTATTATCTCTCATGTTGTAAAAGTTGGGACTTCTAAGTTGGAGTTATTTGGGAAGGTTCCTATAATTCATGCGGTGATGTCAATTGGTATTTTGGGATTTATTGTTTGGGGACATCATATGTTTACTATCGGTATAAATGTAGATAGTCGGGCTTATTTTAGAACTGTAACGTTTATTATTGCTATTCCCACTGGGGTAAAGGTATTTAGGTGGATTGCAACTTTAAGAGGTGGGATTGTAAAAGATTGGCCGATAGTGTATTGAGCGGGTGGTTTTTTGTTTTTATTTACATTAGGTGGATTGACAGGGATTGTTTTAGCTAGGGCATCTTTGGATGTAGCTCTTCATGATACTTATTATGTAGTGGCCCATTTTCATTATGTGCTTAGAATAGGTGCTATTTTTGCTATATTTGCTGGTTTTCACTACTGGTTTCCTTTGTTTACTGGAGTTGGGTTAAATCCTATTTGGAGTAAAAGACAATTTTTTAGGATGTTTGTAGGTGTAAATAGGACGTTCTTTCCGCAGCATTTTTTAGGTATAGGCGGGATGCCTCGTCGGTATCAAGATTATCCAGATTCTATACATGGGATAAACATATTTTCTAGTTGGGGTTCAATAGCATCTTTTGCAAGACTAATAATTTTTTTGTTTATTCTTTGGGAGGGTATATTGAGAAAACGGTGCTTAATCTTTCCTATGACTGGTCCTGTTGAGACAGAGTGGGCGGCAAAGGGGTTTCCCCGGATAATACATAATGCAGCACAAAATCCTTATGGGATTGAGTTTAACTTGAGAAAGAAATTACGTCGAGTTAAGTTTGTTTATAAAGATTTGGCTAGCCAAAAAAAATTGAGACCTAGGGTAAATAAGATTAAAGCAAATATTTAAATTCATAAAGAAAAGATTTATGAATTTGCTGTTTAAGATATCAGCTGTAAAAAGTTTTGTAGGGTTGTAAGATAGTGATAATTTTTGTTAGGGTGTCAGATAAATGTGCTAAATTTAGGATTTAGCTATGGGTGTAACCCCCCTAATAGTGATAATGGTGGTTGTTAGCGTTTTGATGCTAGTGAGGGTAGCTTTTTATATTGTGACAGAGCGAAAGGGGCTAGGAATGCTTCAGCTACGACAAGGCCCAAACAAAGTTGGATTAAAAGGTTTTGTTCAGCCTGTGGCAGATGGGGTTAAGTTGTTTACTAAAGAGATAATTTTTCCTTTTGGCTCTATTAAAATTTTATATGTTGTAGGGCCATTAGTCTGTTTTTTGTGTGCTTATATTTTGTGAGTATTGTTCCCAAGTTTGTACAGATATGTCCCTTTGAATTTAGGGTTTCTACTTTTTTTATGTATTTCATCGTATAGGGTTTATGGGGTTTTTATAGTTGGCTGATCTTGTGATTCGCGTTATGGGTTTTTAGGGGCTATACGTGCTATTGCGCAAAGAATCTCTTATGAGGTGTTCTTAAGAACGTGTTTGTTTTGCCCTCTTCTGTTAGTGGGGTCTTATGATCTGATTGATTGTCGAAGGGCAGAATTCCCGAGAGCTATTTTAGGTCAGGAGGTTCTTTTGCTGTGAGTCATTTGTATTTTGGCTGAAACTAATCGTGCTCCTTTTGATTTTGTTGAAGGTGAGTCAGAATTAGTAGCTGGGTATATAGTTGAATTTGGGGGTGTGGGATTTGCTCTATTAGCTTTAGCGGAGTATAGAAATATGGTTTTTATAAGGATACTTACAAGAATTTTATTTTTTGGGTGGTTATTAGAAAAAATAGTTATTGGGAGGGTATTATTTACTGTTTTTGTAGTTTTTATCAGGTATTTTATAGTATGGGTGCGAGGGGTAGTCCCACGGTTTCGATATGATTTACTAATGAGATTATGTTGGAAGGTGCTTCTTCCTCTTAGGATTTGTGTCTTAAGAGTCTTTATTGGGTTATTAGTTGATTTTGATATTTTAGTTTAATTAAATATAATTTTTTATGTTGGGGTTCGTAGGGAGAATAGCTAGTGTTTCAAGGTTTTTTTTTAGTGTGGTCGGGGTAGTAGTGAGTTTCTTAAGATTAAGGTCGTTAGGGGTCTGAGTAGGGATAGAGCTGAGATTTCTTTCGGTTCTTTGTTTCGCAAGGGGTTCTAGTGTGGAGGAAACTGAGGCCATAATAAAATATTATGTTGTCCAAGTCCTTGGGTCTTGTGTTTGTGCTATAGGGTTTTTACTAACGGTTAATTTTTTAGAGGCTTTGCTGGGGCAGTTTTTGGTAATGGTTGGAATATTAGTGAAATTAGGAGTTTTCCCATTCCATTTCTGAGTAGCTCCTGTAGTTGGAAAGTTATCCTGGGCTGGTTGTGCTAGTGTTCTTTTGCTTCAGAAATTAGTTCCTCTGTGAGTTTTAAATAATTACATTTTTTTATTTAAAGATGTAAGTCGGGTGGAGTTTTTATGCTGTATAACTTCATTAGTAGGGTGTCTTGGGGGTTTAAATGTTTTAAACTATCGTGTTCTTTTAGGGTTCTCTTCTATCCAGAATTTAGGTCCAATAATTTTGTTATGTTGTTGTCAGGAATTTGGACTTTGAGTCTATGTCTTATTATATTTTGTTTCAAGTGGATTTTTAATAGTAAGTTTATGGCAGTTAGGGGTTTATAGGTTTCAAGATATGGTGAAGGAGAGAAGTTTCGGGGGACTGAGTGATCTTTGGTGGGTTTCACTTTATTTTTTATCTAGCGCTGGTTTACCACCGTTTTTAGGTTGTGTGTTAAAAGTTATTCTGTTAAGAGGGTGTTGAGGGGCAATGCCGATCGGGACAGGGTTTTGCGTTATAACCTCTTGCATTAGGTTAGTATTCTACCTAAGGGTAGTATTGGCGATGGTAGTTTACTGAGGAAAAGTGGCCTTATTGTTTACAAAAAGTAAAAACTCAGTTTTAAGGGCATTAAGATTGTTAGTTAATTTGGCTGGGGGATTTATTATTTTTTTAGTAATAAGTTTATAGTGATAATAAGTGTTTGTTTTTTTTTCTTTATTATGTGTTTTATGGCAAGAGAAGTTTTTTTTAAATGTGCTTCTTTTGTTTGAATTTTTTATATTAAGGTTGGTCTTATTGTGTATTTATGGTGGTATGTTAAAAATAAATACGATAGTAGCTTATGCTTGTATTATAGTTTTATGCTTAGACGTTAGGGGTGCAGTGCTAGGGTTGGCTCTTTTAGTAAATTCTAGCCGAGTAGCTAGAAAAAGAGGGGTGTTTTCATTTAGTTTTTTGAGTTTTTAAAAATTTTAAACTTCTAAATTAAAAGAATGTAGTTGGGAAAGATAGGTTATATTGAGGTGTTGTGCCAGAAAAATTGGGTTACTTTGATGAGGTAAAATATGGGAACAGTCTCCGGCACTTAGGTAATTAAGTTAAAAATACAACTTATTATAGGGAGAAGAATGGTTAGATTATTAACTATACGAAGTCTAGAAGATTATAGGATGAGATCAAATTGGATTTGTAGATCCCGTAAGGTTTACTGCAGGGAGTCTAGCGTGTTATCATGATTTAGTTATAGTGGTGGTAGTAATGGTTTTAACTTTAGTTGGGTGGTTTACTACAGTGGTTTTTTTTTCTTGAGCTTTTTCGAAGGGGCAATTGGAGCTAACTAACAAGAAGAATGAGACGTTAGAAGTTGTATGAACTGTAACTCCTGCTTTCTTATTGTTTGGAATCGGGTTTGTTTCACTTATTAATCTTTATTTTATAAATGTGGCAGGGCAGGTTTCTAATACTTTTAGGGCAGTTGGTCACCAGTGATTTTGAGAGTATGTTTATGAGTTGGACTATGAGAAGAGAGCAAGAAAAGACAAAAGTGTGGATACTCAAAGATCTTACCTTCAGGAGAAGTATAATGAGTGAAAGGAGTTTAGAGATGGGATGAGAAAAATTAGTTCTAATGATGTGCCAGACCCTGTCAGGTTGGTGAAATTTCTGCAGGAAAAACATGGAATCAAAATAAACAGAACGGTAACCCTTCTTGAATATCTTGAAAAAATAAGAATGGGGGTAGAATCATTTATGAGTAAGTTAGAGGGGGCTTATCGAGGCTCAAAATCAGCGTGTGGGGATTATACTGAGTTAATAGCGCTGGAGATAGTAAATTCTGTTTTGGTTGAAAGAAATAGGTTATTTGAGGAAATGGCTAGAATTAGCAGGTCTTGGGAAAAAATAATTTCAGAAGATCTAAAGGTTTTTGAAGCAGTTTACGGTAGATTATTTAATAAGGTGATGCTTGAGCTTGATGAGCGATTATTTAGAAGAATGATTGAAGGGTTCAGGCGAGTTCGCTATAGTTCTCTTCTAGTTGATGAATCTGATTTAGTTAATAACACAAATAGAAAGTATGCAGGATTCCGAAAGGCAGAGGTCACTATTCCGTGCTTTATGTGTCGCGGTGTGAAGAATGAAGTGTTAGTATCTACGGCTGATGTTATACATAGATGGGGGGTCCCTGGTCTTGGAGTAAAGGTTGATGCGATTCCTGGTCGAGTAAACTCTTTGTATGTTACACCAGAGGTGTGTGGCCTTTTTTATGGGTTTTGTTATGAGTTGTGTGGTTCTGGCCATAGGTCTATACCTATTAATGTTGTTGTTTTAGAAAAAGATTCTTTTGAGGAAGCGTTATTTGATACTCAAAAAATAGCTATCAAAGGGTTTAGAGTTTCAAGAAGAGAGTAGGTAGTAGTTAACTAAAGAATGTTTTCTGTTTTTATTGGTTAGTCAGGTAAAGTTGTTAATTACTCAGGAGCAGGGTATAGTTTAAAAAAAACATCAGTTTTGGGAATTGAAGATGTCTGTTGTGACTAGCTTGAGTGAAATATATAGGTCGAAAACGTGTTATAGGGATATCTGCGGTGAGGGGGTTAATCTATGATCTCCCTGTCCCAGTAAATTTAAGAAAAATATGGAATTTTGGATCACTGTTAGGGTTGTGTCTTTCGATTCAGCTTATAACTGGAGTGTTGTTGACAATACACTACACTGCCAGATCAGCGGAAGCGTTTAACTCGGTTGTTCACATTATGCGTGATGTAAATGAAGGGTGGGTTCTGCGTGCAGCCCATGCGAATGGGGCGTCATTATTTTTTATCATATTATATCTTCATGTTGCGCGAGGTTTATTTTTTTTTTCTTTTTTTTCTCGTGGTGCTTGGTGATTAGGAGCTATTTTATTGTGTGTGTTAATGGGGGTTGCTTTTACCGGGTATGTGTTACCTTGAGGACAAATATCTTTTTGGGGAGCAACTGTTATTACTAATTTATTGACTGCTATCCCATCGATTGGGGAGTCTTTGGTGCAGTGAGTCTGGGGTGGTATTTGTGTTGGGGATCCGACATTAAAGCGGTTTTTTACTTTCCACTTTAGTTTTCCGTTTGTTTTAGCAGGTTTGGCTCTTGTCCATATTATTATAATTCATGAGTCTGGGACTAGTAATCCGTTAGGGGTAGACAGGAATGGGGATATGATTCCGTTCCACCCCTACTACACTGTGAAGGATCTAGTCGGGGTGGCGCTAACGTTGACTCTTTTTGGTTTGTGTGTCTGTTTATGCCCTGATTTTTTTCTGGATCCTATTAATTTTGTTCCTGCCGATAGTCTTAAGACTCCCCTTCATATTCAACCTGAGTGGTATTTTTTGTTTGCTTATTCTATTTTGCGAAGGATTCCAAGAAAAACTGGGGGAATTATAGCTTTAGGAGGTTCTGTTGTTGTACTTTTTTTTCTGCCTTTATACCCTAAATCAGTTTTTAAGAGAATCCAACATAATTTATTAAGGAGGGTTCTTTTCTACTTCTTTATTGGTGATTTCATTTTGTTAACTTTCTTAGGGATATGCCCTGTCGAGGAGCCCTTTGTAAGAATTGGCATAGTGGCCACTGTGGGGTACTTTGTTTTCTTTCTAGTCTACCCAATAAGGTGGTATATCTACGAAAGAGTGTTGTTTCGTGTGAGTAAGGGGGTAAGTGAGTTGAAAAAAGACTAGAATGTGTTTGGCTTATAAGATAGAGAAAAAGAATAAGTTAGAGAAATTTTTTAATAGAGGTATTGGTAAAAAGTTTGTTATTATTGGAAGTGAAAAATATTTAAAAAGAAAAATAAGAATTTATTAGAGAAAGTTCTTTTTGTATCATGATTTATAGAGATAAGAAATGGTTTTTTGTGCCCGAAAATTTTGGAGCTACTATACCTAAGGTGTTTGTTTCAGAAAACATTTATAGGGTGTGGTAGGGGTTATATGCTTTATCGAAAAAATTGATAGCTGGTTAAAGGAAAAATGTATTAAAGTACAGAGGTAAAATAAAGATTAAAGAGTTGAAAGTTTGTTTTTACTATTGAGATTTACTAGGCTAAGCTTGTAAATGGAAGAAGAGGTACAAAAGAAATAGATAGGATTTATATTGTCCAGTCATAAAAATTTAATAATAAAGTAATCAAAAAAAAAGGTTTGTTCAGTATCCTTTAGTTTACATTAACGGGGTGTAGAATTATAAGTATAAAATTAGTAGTTGGAAAATAAGAAGAAAGAAAAATGGGAACCATTTTTAAAAAATTTTTGCTGAAGGTTTGTAAAAAATTTAGTTTTAAGAGAGTGAGAAGATATTTTTTTAAAAGGAACTCGACAAATGGAATCTGTGCCTGTTTAACAAAAACATCGCTTTTTGAACTAACAAAGATAAAAAGTCGGGCCTGCCCGGTGAGCTATATTAAACGGCTGCGACGAGAGTCGTACAAAGGTAGCGCGATAATTTGTCTCTTAATTGGAGAATGGTATGAAAGGTTTGTCGCAGATTAATTGTCTCTAAAAAAAACAATGAAGTTTCCTTTCAAATGAAAAGGTTTAAATTTTTGTAAAAGACGAGAAGACCCTGTCGAGCTAAATTAGGCAATAGATTCTTAGGTACAAAGTGCTGAATCTTTAGTTAAAAAGTAGTTGGGGAGAGCTAAGCTTTAGAAAATAGGTTTAATAGTTAGACACAGATCCTCTTTGAGAGAAAGTTGGCAAAAGCTACCGCAGGGATAACAGCGTAATTTTTCTTGAGAGATCGTATTGAGGGAAAAGTTTGCGACCTCGATGTTGGATTAGGAAAACTTCTTGGTGCAGCAGCTAAGAGTGGTAAGACTGTTCGTCTTTTAAATTCTTACATGATCTGAGTTAAGACCGGCGTAAGCTAGGTTGGTTTCTATCTTTAATTGTTACTCCTATTGTACGAAAGGATCCAGGTGTTAGGTTATATACTTTTTTAGTTAATATTATTAACTTATAAATAGAGAAGGAGTTAAATTATTTAACGGGTTAAGGGCATGATGAGGGATTTGTTTAGTGTATTCGACTATTCTTTAGGAAGGGTAAATTTAATTGAGTGTATCACCCCATGACATGGTGGTCTTTTACTTCTATTTTATGTTTGCTGTTCTATTGTGTATTTCTATGATTTGAGGGATTTGGAGAGGGTGGTGTTTTTTCTAACTGATGCTATTGTAATTAGAATGCCAGAAGCGTCAAAGATTTGTTCTGGAACTCCCCATCTAATAGTTAGGTTGTTTATATATTTGCTAAGGGTGTGTGTAATGGGTGTTTTCCCGTATAGGTTTCCCCTTGGGGCTCATGTAGTGGTGAGAATAGGTTTGGCTTTTCCATTCTGGTTTATAACTTTTGCCATAAATCTTAATGTGAATTGACGGTTGGCATGGATTAAGAGGGTCTGTCAAGGGAATTCTTTTTTTACTAGTTTGATTGTTATCGCTTCAGATTGTTTAAGGATTCTAATTCGTCCTATTACGTTATCTGCTCGATTGAGATTAAATGTGTTAATTGGGAGAATTATCCTAAAAATTGGTTCCTCTTTAGCTCTAGGGGTACTTTTCCCTATTTCTAATAGGTTTATTTTAGGGGTGTTTTTTATCGTGTTTAGAGTTTGTTTACTACTAGCAGAGTTTTGTGTAATGTGTTTGCAAACTATAGTTTTTTATGGATTAATAATCTCTTATTTATCAGAAGTTTTGATGAAGCCGGAGTAAGAAAAAGTTATAATAAAACTTATATGTGGTGGTACGGAGACTTAAGTGGGTTTTTAACCTGTTTTTATAGAGTGGGTGGAATGTTTTTTTGTATTTTAGTTTTAGGGGTAATTCTTTTATCCCTAGCTTTAGTGGTTAGTCAAAAGTGTCGATATGAGGGTGGGAAGTTAACTAGTTTTGAATGCGGGTTTGACCCGCTAAGAAGAAGTCGTATACCCTTTTCTCTTCGATTTTTTTTGTTAGCTTTATTGTTTTTAGTTTTTGATTTAGAAATAATTTTATTATTTCCATATGTTTTTAGTGTTATAAGGGTCTTTAGGAGAGTGGGGGTGATTAGGAAGGTTTGGGGTGTTACCTTCTTAGTGGTCCTAGTGCTAGGGTTAATGCATGAGCTAAATGAGGGGACCTTAGACTGAGAGCTAGATTAAAAGAATATAGTTTCTATGTTTCTTGAAAAGTGAGTTTGTGTATTTGAAATGGGGTGGTGGTTTATTTTCTTTTGTGTATTATCCTCATAGCCTTAATAATAAAGATGAGTTTAGGTGAGGGGCTATGTTTAGTTATTGAGTGAGAGAGGAGGGAGAAGTTTTTGGGGGAGATAGGTTTTTTAATGATGGTGGATTGAGTGAGGTGTTTGTTTGTAATAAGAGTTTTTTTTATTTCTGGGTGTGTAAATCTTTTTAGCGGGTTTTACATATCTCATGAGAGATTTTTAAAACGTTTTAGGCATATTCTTCACACTTTTGTATTATCTATGGCAATTTTGATTTTATTTCCTGGATATTTAGGATTAATGGTTGGATGGGATGGGTTAGGGGTAGTGTCTTTCCTGCTTGTAGTTTACTATATAAATAGGGGTTCCCTTTCGGCCGGAATGATTACAGCTATTAGTAATCGGGTTGGAGATGTATGTTTTATTTTGGCTATTGGCCTTTTTAGTTGTTCCTTAAGATATGGCGCTATGGGGGGTGATATTTTTGAAGTGGCAATCTTAGGGGTATTAATTATGGTAGGAAGAACAACTAAGAGGGCTCAGGTTCCTTTTTCTGCGTGGCTTCCGGAGGCGATAGCCGCCCCAACTCCTGTTTCTACTTTAGTTCATTCATCTACTTTAGTTACTGCTGGGGTTTATGTTTTAATTCGATTTAGGGATTATTTAGGTGAGGTTGAGAAGTCTATATTAATGGTTTTATCTATAATGACTATTTTATTAGCTGGAAGGAGTGGGGTGTTTGAAGTAGATATGAAGAAAGTTGTTGCTTTATCCACCTTAAGTCAAGTCGGGATAATAATATTTACTATTGCTATGGGGGCAAATATTGTGGCATTTTTTCACCTATTGGTTCACGCTTTTTTTAAGGCGGCCATATTTATGTGTGTTGGTGGGGTTATTTTCTATAGGGGGTACCAGGATGCTCGGTTTTTAGGTGAGGTTTGGTTTAAGTTGCCTATAACTGGGTGTTTATTGGTGTTTACGAATTTATCGTTAATAGGGTTTCCCTTTTTGTCGGGATTTTATTCTAAGGAAATAATCGTTGGGAGATATTTAACGGGTAGTTGTAGGTTTATTAGATTTTTTTTACTATTTGTATCTCTAGCTTTCACGGTGTTTTATGCTTTCCGCTTAATAATGTTAACTCTTCGGGATGGGGGTTTATCCTCTTTAACTCACTATAAGATGGAGAGAGGATTTTATATAGCTTCTTTAATGCTTATGGCTAATGGAGCTTCTGTGATGGCTATTGTTATGCAGTCCTACTTTGCTTTCTTTATTAGGAGAAATGTTGAGAGAAGGTTCTTTCAAGGAGCAGTTTTCTATCTATTTCTGGGGGTTGTAATTTTAATCTTCTTTAATGTGTTTTTGCTCATAATATTAAGAAATAAATCACTATTAAATAATGGGTTGAAAAGGTTTTTAAGAAAAATGTGGTTTTTAAGTCCTTTAAGTGGGAGAGTTATTAGGAGAGGGTTTTTAACTAGAGTATCACGATTTGTGAGGTATGTGGAAATAGGGTGCATTCGAAGGTATATATGGCAAAGAGGGTTAAAAGAAGTCGTTTTTTTGTTGAGAGAAAAGTCTCGAAAAGTAAATTTTTCAATATTTGGAGTAATCCTGTTTTATTGTATTTGCTTTGTAGTGATGGTATTTCTATAGGTGTAAATAGGAAAAATAAAGGGAAATTAATAAATTAGGTGGTTATAAACCATCAAGCTTAGCTGCGAGAGTTTATTTAAATTATCCGTATGTCAGTTTAGCTTTAATTACCAGGGCTAGGTGCCCAGAATAAAACTTAGAATGGGGGGGAGTGGGTAATTAAAGTGATGAGTTTTACTTTGTAAAAAAGAGTAATTGGTTTTATTTATAACTACAAAGATTATTCCCCAACGAAGACTACTTTCACGTTTCTATGAGTAAATTCTATAAAAGTTTTAATAAAATTGTTTATAGGGGCATATATATGTATGTATGTGTATGCTAAAGAATGAAGTGAGGAAATAAAATATTAGTATTTTTGTAGTCTTAGATCGAAGTGACAGTCTGACTGAAATAAGCTGTTTTCGATTAAGAGAGTGCTGATTTGAAGAAGTTTCCAGACACAGAAGCCGCAGTCTTAATAATTAAGATAGGTAGAAAAGGTGCAACTGAAATAATTCCAGTTTTTACACACGATTGGGAAAAATAGTTGTAAGTGCAGTATGGGCCGGGGGGGACTATATTGTGAATAACTGCTGCGGGGGTTGGAAAAATAAGTTTATACTTATTGGTGTTAGTTTGATAGAAGCTATGTGAAGCCTATCCTTCAAATTACCCAGTGTAATGGGTTACATGAGCTGGCCATGGAAATATTAGTCCAAGAAAAGTGTTTGTGTAGTTTTTTGGGGGGGGAAAGGGGGGGGCACTAAAAAAAATTCCTTTTTTTGAGTCCTATAAAAATTTATTAATAAAAAATCTTTCTAAGATTTTTTATTTTAGTGTAGTTTGGTGATGTATAATGTTTTTATTTGATATTGTTTTAAAAATAAAAAAAAAACCGGTCGAGAGGCGGAAGAGAAGCTAATGAGTGTTAAGAGAGCGAGGGAGCAGAGATTCTTGAATCTCTCCGGGCGGATGCCCGACATGCCGGGGTGGGGAAATGGGCCTTTTGTCCCCAAACTTCCCCCTACCGTCCCAACATACCAACTTTAACTTGTTTTACAAAGCTCCGAGCTCTTTTCCGCCTCGAAATCCAAAATCTTTATAAAGATTTTGTGTTAAAAGCGGAGTATGGGTGTATAGGACAATTACACCCATACTCCGCTTTTAGTGAAAAATTATCTGGAAGGGAAAGTAGGTTGGTGCAATGGGGGGTCAAAGGGGACTTTTTTGGAATTTTTGAATGGGGATTCTCTATTGTAAATTTAGTAAAATAGGTGATGTTATTTTTTAAGTAATTTATAGTTTTTAGGGTGCGAGGGACTAATCGTGGGACGTTAGGAAAATACAATAAAGGGGACAAAAGATTGACCGTGGGACGTTAGGAAAATACAATAAAGGGGACAAAAGATTGACCGTGGGACGTTAGGAAAATACAATAAAGGGGACAAAAGATTGACCGTGGGACGTTAGGAAAATACAATAAAGGGGACAAAAGATTGACCGTGGGACGTTAGGAAAATACAATAAAGGGGACAAAAGATTGACCGTGGGACGTTAGGAAAATACAATAAAGGGGACAAAAGATTGACCGTGGGACGTTAGGAAAATACAATAAAGGGGACAAAAGATTGACCGTGGGACGTTAGGAAAATACAATAAAGGGGACAAAAGATTGACCGTGGGACGTTAGGATAATACAATAAAGGGGACAAAAGATTGACCGTGGGACGTTAGGATAATACAATAAAGGGGACAAAAGATTGACCGTGGGACGTTAGGAAAATACAATAAAGGGGACAAAAGATTGACCGTGGGACGTTAGGAAAATACAATAAAGGGGACAAAAGATTGACCGTGGGACGTTAGGAAAATACAATAAAGGGGACAAAAGATTGACCGTGGGACGTTAGGAAAATACAATAAAGGGGACAAAAGATTGACCGTGGGACGTTAGGAAAATACAATAAAGGGGACAAAATAAGGTAAGGGTTAATACAATTAACTATGGCACAATTTGCTCCGATTTTTTGTTTTTTTGTTTTTATGGCGTTGTGGTGTGGTTTCATATTGGTTATATGTACTTTATGATGAAGCGCAAAGCGGCCTTATAGGTTTTAATAGTTTTAATTAGTTATATTCTTATAATAAGGTGTGCTCATGTCCTTTGAGGTTTTGGATTTGAGAATGTTGGGTGGATTATTTTAGTGTGTGGTTTTAGTCTTTTAGTTGGTCTAGCCTATACACCAGGGTTGAGGTATATTTTAATTAGGGAATGATTGGGATTAGATGAGATGGGATTATTAATGGCCATTTTATGCATCCTGGTGGTAATAGTGAGTGTAGTAAGTAGTTGTAAAGACGTAAAGAGGGGGGTTAGTAGAGAAGCAGGGGGGTTTAGAATTGTAGAGATAGTTGGAATGGTTGGCTTAAGAAGCCTTCTATTTTTTCAGGTGTGTAGGTGAATAGATTTTTATTTTTTTTTTGAATTTTCTCTAATTCCTACTTTTTATATAATTCTTAAGTGGGGATATCGCCCTGAGCGGTTACAGGCGGCTACGTTTATGGTAATTTATACTGTTAGTTCCTCTTTACCCCTTTTTATAGGATTAATTTGGTTTTGGTCTTATGTTGGGAGGGACAACATATTATTGGTGAAAATGGTGAGAAGGTTTTATCAGGTTGATATGAAGTGACCTTGATTAGTTATGTGTCTGGGGTTTATAATTAAGTTACCAGTTTATGGAGTTCACGGGTGACTACCAAAGGCGCATGTAGAGGCCCCATTGAGGGGTTCTATGCTTCTAGCGGGGATTCTATTAAAGTTTGGAGGATATGGTATTATTCGTTTTATATGATTTGCAGATATTATTTATAGTCAGGTGGTATGTTTTATTTTGGTGGTGTCAGTTTGAGGGGGAGTACTAAGAAGTGTGGCGTGTTTATGCCAGAGAGATTTGAAGTCTTTAATTGCTTATTCTTCTATTGGCCACATGGCTATAGGGTTAGGGAGTTTGTTAACATTTTATAGGGTGGGGAAGGTCTCCTGTGTTTGTATGTTATTTGCTCATGGGTTGTGTTCACCTATTTTATTTTCTTTGGCGGCTAGTTCTTATGATGTATGTGGGTCTCGAAATATTTTACTAACAAAAGGGATTCTACGTGTTTTTCCTTTGTTTTCGGGGCTCTGGTTTTTATTTTGCATTGTAAATATAGGGGTTCCTCCCTCTTTAAATTTTTTTAGGGAAGTGTTTTGCGTGAGTGGGATAATGTGAATAAGATTTTTTTTAGGGGTTATTGGGGGTTGTATATGTTTTATTGCTGGGTGTTATTGTTTGGTAATTTATAGGTTAGTAAATCATGGCAATCCGAGAGAAGTAGTAAATAGGAATGTAGCTTTGAGGGTTCGTTATATTTATTCTGGAGGTTTCTTAATGTTGTTCTTGTTGTTTGGGGGGTTGAGTTTAGATTTATTCTTTGTGTAGCTAAGCTAGTTTAAAGAAAATGTTTTTTTGTGGGGAAAAAGATAGCGATTTTCGCTGGTTAGTTTTCTTATGGTGTAATACTAACACATCGGATTTTCGCACCGAAGATGAAAGTTTCTAAGGGGTCTTCTATTGGATAATGGTTAGTTTGAACCTAACTTTAGGGTGTTCGACTCACTCAAGGCCTTAGTAATCAATTAGGAAAGGCGGCTGTTGAAGTGTCAAGTTGTAACCTTGGTTATGGTTAAATTCCCCTTTTCAAGGAATTTTAGTAGAGATAAACTAATGAAAGTTATCTGGTTCATGCCCAGAATATAAGGGTTTCCCTTTTTTACAAATCGACTGGAGAAATTTTGTTGTGGAGATTTGATTTAGGGGTAGGGGGTGGTGGGGTAGTTTAAAAAAATATAAGTTTGTCAATCTTAAGATGTCTTTATGATTCCTGCCTTGGAGAAGTAGGAATAAACTAAGTTAAGTTGTTTGGTTCATACCCTGATTATAGAATTGTATTCTTTCCTATTATTTTGGAGATTTTTATTATGGCGTGTTGTTTAGGATCAATAAACATTATAAGTCGTTATGATCACCCCATATACTTTGGGTTTGCCTTATTAGTGTTGGTAGCTTCAATGAGAGGGGCCGTGAGGGCTTATAGGGGGGTATATGGGTTTATAATCTTTATATGTATTGTTAGAGGGATTTTGGTTGTGTTTGCTTATAGGGTCGCCTTGGTACCTTTAATAATGGAGAAAAGTGAAAGAGATGTGGTGTTTTCCGAATACAAAAACAAGATGAAGTTCCTAGGGGTGTTTACTATAGGGTGAGTAGCTATAGTTATCAGGATTTTGATGATTATTTGTTTCTATGTGTTTGGAGGTTTTGTTGATGGGTATTCTTCTACTAGGTGTTTCCAAAGAATTTTATATGTTTCTAATGATTGAGGAGTTGCAATAACTTTATTTGGGGTTTTATTATTTCTTGTGATAGTGTTTAGTGTAGGAATTGCTGGGAAGTATAGTGGTGCTCTTATTAAATAGGGGCTTGGTCTTTGTAGCTTAAGTAGAAAAGCGGGAAGCTTTTAACTTCTTGATGCATGTGTGCCAGAGGCTCAAGGAATAGTATATAGAGTATGTTTTGTTTACACCAAAGAGGAGAAGTTTCTTCCTTGAGTGCAGTTTTGGTAGTTTAAAATTAGAACGCAGCTTTGAAGCAGCTGAGGTGGTTTTATTCCCTAAAATAAGAGTGTTAAGTTAAAGAATAAGACTGTGATATTTCAAGTATCAAAGTGGGGGACCACACTTTAGAGTGGGTGGTGTAATAAAGCATGTGCGGTTTCGGGTCGTGAGGAACTTATTTTGTCTCACTCTTAATAGGCTGAAGTGGCAGAAATATGCGTCAAGTTTAAGCCTTGGAGATGGGATTAATAGAAATTCCCCTTTAGTAGGTAATAGTAGTATAAAAAGTATTTCTGTCTTCCAAACAGAGGGTTCATATTAGACTATTACATAATAGGATAGTGTAATGCGCACGTGGAGTTTTGGGTTCCAAAGAGATGATTCAATTCGTTTTCTATTTTTTAAAGTTAGACCTTAGTTCATCAAAGAATGTTTGACTGTTAATCAAAAGGAAACAAAAGTTAGGTTTAGGGATTAATAGTTAATTATTATAATAAGAGTTTTGTAAACTTTAGTAAGCGTGGTCTTTAGTCCTTAGGCCTTTTAGTTTATAAAAAATGTTAAATTGCAAGCTTAATGAAAGAGAGTTCTAAAGGTTTAAATTAGTACTTTAAAAAAAAGGTCAGATTTGCAATTTGAAATTGGTATTGAGTTTATCCTAATTTGGGAGAAAGGTAGGTCATGGTTGGATTTCTAATCTATTTCATAGGCAGTTCGATTCTGTTTTTTTCTCTATTGCGCGTACTGGGTTAACGGTTTTACCAAGGAGTCCTTGGCCAATTTTTGTATCTATAGGAGTTTTAGGGGTTGTATCTAGTTTTATTTGCGCCGTTCATGGCGGGATAACATTTATGAGTTTATTGATGGCTGAAGCATCTTGGGTGTTTTTGTTGGGGTCGGTATTTGGGTGATGAAAGGATATGCTTTATGAGGGAAATTTAAAGGGATTTTACACTTCTCGAATGAAGCAGAATTTATGGTGGGGTTTTATTATATTTGTGACTTCAGAAGTGTTTTTTTTCTTTTCTTTTTTTGTTAGTTGGTTCTACTTAGGTGTTGGGGAAAAGAGACAAATTCTTTTAGGTAGGTGGCCCCCTGAGGGAATTTCACCAATTGATCCGTGGGGAATTCCTCTTGTGAATACTATTTTGTTGGTTAGTTCAGGGTTTTGTGCTGGGTGGTGTAAAAAGTGTGTGGTTGCAATAAGAAAGTTTGGTCCCATTGGTTATAATAGGGGGCATGCAAACCGGGTTTTTGCTTTGAGGGTTAGTGGTGGAAAAAAAGATGAGTTAAAGATGGCTTTTCCTTATTGCTATTGAGGGGTTGATAATAAGAGAAAAAAGTTGATAAGAAAAAGATATTTGCGAAGCTTACGAAAAAATGCTTTGGTGTCAATGGCATTATCGGTGGGGTTAGGGGCTATTTTCTTGTATCTCCAGTCTTTAGAGTATTCTTGGTCTAGTCTTACTTTTGCAGATAGAACTTATGGGGGTTGTTTTTTTCTTTTAACAGGTTTTCATGGGATGCATGTGATTGTGGGTGTTTGTTTTTTAAGAGTTTGTTGGGTTCGAATTTATTATAACCATTTTACTTTTCGCCGTTCTTATGTGGGTCTTGAGTGTGCAATTCTTTATTGACACTTCGTGGATGCTGTGTGGATTGGGCTTTTTATTTGTGTTTATTTGTGACCTCACTTTACTTAGTGTTTTAGGAATAAATTTAGTTAATTAATAATATGATTATTACAAGAGATGTAATCTAGTTAGATCTCTTAAGCGAAGGCATTGTTTAAGAGTTGAAATGATTGTACTGCCCATGATACCACATTGGTTATCTCTTTGATTGCACATGGTATTAGAAAGAAAATTGAGAGGTCTACTATAAACGAAAACAAAGTTGAAAATAAATTTGATAAAATTTTTGAAAAATTTGTTCAAAGAGATTTTTTAGGGTAATTGATGAAGGGCCTTTTTATAGGGCTAATTTAGTTTTAATAACCTTAAGGGGATTTTGGCGCTTTAAATAGGTTCGTGTAGTTTTTTGCAACTGCCTTTTAGAAAATCGATAATGGGCACGTTTTTAGGACTCAACACCAGTGCGGAACATTAACAAAATATGAGGACATAGTGTAAGCAATAGGGAGTGAGAGATGATAAATATGAGTGCCAGCAATCGCGGTTAGTCTTATTTTCTCCAGCCATTGAATTATCATATAAAAGTGAAAGTGGAAAAAAAATTCTTATCTGCGGTAGAGACGGTAAAATGTAGCTACTAAGAAAATTCTTGTAGAGAGTGTAAGTAAGATTATTTTTAATATAAAACCTTGTAAGGCTGCGTAGCTGAGACGGGGATTTGTACCCCAGTATTAACGCTCTTGAATAATGTGTGGGTACTACGAGCAAACGCGCTTAAAAACCAAAGAGGTTGGCGGTATTCCAAATCCGGTTAGGGGAACTTGGCGATTAAATCGATGAACCTCGAACATTTTACCCTTAGTATACTTTGCATACCGCCGTTGAGACAAGCTTTTGGGGGTCAAAGAACTTAAACGCAAAATATAAAAAGTTATCTAAAGTAAGTTTGGTTACTGGTAAGTTAGGGTTTCTATAGTAATTCAGGTAAACGTGTAGGTTCTAAGGGGTTTAGCTGAGTTACATTTTTAGTAAATAGGCGGACATATAGGGTAAAACTATATTGAAGATGTACTTGTTAGTAAAATTTTTTATAGAAGGAATTTGAATAGAGTTATGGGATGCGTACAAATCGCCCGGCGCCCTCGAATAGTCTAAATTGAGGTAAGTCGTAACATAGTAATGCTAGTAGAAACTGGTGTTAAGCAATAATCATGAAGACTAGTTGAAGATTAGGAATAGAAGTGTTAATAGTAAAC